CATTTTATTTTGAATTACACTAAGAAAGAGCACTTCTTTCCTATATCCTATATCTTATTCTTTATCCATTCAAATTAAACTTAAAAAAATGGGGTAGCCAAATTATTAGGATCTCTTTATTCTAAACAAGAGGAGGGTTATTACATTCAATTAATGGGATTAAGTCTCTTAAGACAAGACTGGGTTTGGGTAAACTAAAAAATTAGGAGCAAGCGCCTAATCTGGACTTGTTTGTCTTTGTCCCTAGAGAGTATCCTTTCCCCAAAAGGTATCCTTTTTTATTTTTGTTCTGATTCAGCATTCCCAGAGCGTCGTGGGATAGATAGTTCTTAATTAGTAACAGTAACAGGAGGTCTTATTTTAAATATATGTATATCTGTGTATGTCCGAATCTCATTAATAACGAATCAAGTTACATATGTAACGGATCCATAATAAAGACTGTAGTTCAGTCTATCTCATAGGTACGAAAAACCCCTAATTCGTTCATCTTATCTTATTAATAAAATTAGAATCGAAAGAACAAGTACTTAAATATTCTCTTCGATCGGTCTTTTTTATCTATCTCACACAAAAAAATAAAATGGGGTTTTTTTTGTCAATCCATTTATCTGCTTTAAATAGTTGATGATTCAATTCGAAAAGAAACAGATATTTTAATTTTTTTAATAAAAAGTAAAGTTAAAGTGTTGCATTCATACAATAACATACAATAATAGGTGGGATCTTGCTAAGATTGCTTCAAAAAAATTTTTGCCATCTTTGTATAGAAGAATTTGTATAGAAGAAAAAAGGGTATAGATTAATATGTTTATGTATCGACGGAACCAATGACTATTCATGATTCCATAATTGAATCAATTCCATATGGGTTCCAAATTAGAGGAATTTTTTGTTATGGTAAAACTTCGTTTGAAACGCTGTGGTAGAAAGCAACGTGCGACTTGAAGGACACGATCCGTTGTGGATTTTTATTCTTACATCCGCCATCTTTTCTATGAATGAAGGTGCTCTTGACCCGACATCTGTTCTGTTTTCACTAGAATCCTTTTTTGTTAGGTTGTAATGAATATAGTACATGATGGAGCTCGGGTAGAAAGTATGGATTCATCTTTCAGGGGGCAAGAATCTAGGGTTAATACCAATCAATAAATTGGAACAACTTTGTAAGTATATCATATATATCAATATAGAAATTGAAAGGATCCGATTCAGTCAAGTTTTTAATTCAAAAGTAAAATTTGTTGAAATTGAGAAAAGTCTTTCGATTCAAAGTGTATCACGCGGGAATCGAGCGTTTATATGATTCTTTGATAGAAAGAAATCACAAAAGGGGTATGTTGCTGCCATTTTGTAAGGATTAAGAAGCACCGAAGTAATGTCTAAACCCACTGATTTAAAACAAAAAAAGGATCCCAGAACAAGGAAACACCGTTTTTTCAATTGTCTCAATAACTGGATAATAATAAAGATTAAATGAGACAAGCAAGAGGGGGTTAAAGACCATTCAAAAAATGAAATAAATTGCCTAAAGATTTTTTTTTCTTTTAAGCTCTTTGAGAATTATCCAACTTGAGTTATGGGTACAAATGATTTTTATTTTTTCAGGAAGGAGGAAGAAAAAAATGAGTTAAATCCCATTCTAATTTATTTTATCAACTCCTTTGCCAGAAATTAGAATTCTATACGTAGACAAAACTCCAAATCATTTTTTCTCGAGCCGTACGAGGAGAAAACTTCCTATACGTTTCTAGGGGGGGTCTTGTTCATTTACTTAGATCTATCCCAATGAGCCGTCTATCGAATCGTTGCAATTGATGTTCGATCCCGAAGAGAAGGAAGAGATCTTCGGAACGTAGGTTTTTATGATCCGATAAAGAATCAAAGTTATTTAAACGTTCCTGCTATTCTATATTTCCTTGAAAAGGGCGCTCAGCCCACAGGAACTGTTCGGTATCTTTTAAAAAAGGCAGAGGTTTTTAAGTAACTTGGTCCTAATCAAACAAAATTGAATTAAGGAAATAAAGAAATAGAAAGGGATAGTAATTCTTATATAAATTTTTGTATTTATATATATACTTTTTTCCTTTTTTGGATTCTACTCATATCTATTTTTCATTGCTTCTATAAAATCTCATGTTCTAGAACGACAAAACTCGAGTTGCTTGATCCTAGAAATATAAAATTCCGGGAGTTCCTTCAATTGGTCGGTTTTCGTTGAATACTAATAAGTAATAACCAAGGAATCCTCCCTTTTTTATTCTAGTTACTTATTATTGATTATTGATTCAATCTGATATTTTTTTCTACTTGGTATTTTTTTATTCCTCTATCTAAACTTTTTTCAGCTATGTAGTGCCAATCCAACACAAGCCCTTTTTTAATAGTATTGAAAAAAATTCCATTTATATTTATTTTGTTTTTCCGTTGTATTATTTTCTCAACATTTATATTGACAACAGTGTATCGAACAAATATAATTCATCGTGATAAGTCGATA